CATGCATATACATATAGCATACCACTTTATTACCCTATTTCCTTTATGGGGAAGAAAGAAAATTAAGGAACCTGCAAATATTGGTAAAACTACAATTATTGTTAACCAAGGAAATTTGTTCGTGGTAAAGACAAGATACACTTGGACCAGAAAAACCTGTGCTCAAAAATAATCTATTTTTGAGCACAGGTTTTTGCGGTAAAAAAATGGACTCAAGTAGGGGTTTCTGTAACGTATTAATAAGCTATACCCATGCTGCGGGTTGTTTCATACCATAAATAAACTCGAACACTCAAGAAATCTGTTGGGCAGGCGGATTCACATCTCTTACAACCGACACAATCCTCTGTTCTTGGAGCAGAAGCTATTTGTTTGGCTTTACATCCGTCCCAAGGGATCATTTCTAAAACATCCGTAGGACAGGCTCGAACACATTGAGTACACCCGATACATGTATCATAAATCTTTACTGAATGCGACATTGGATCTATCTATTTTTGAACGCGATAAAGTTTCAATCTAGTAAATTGATAAATGAATTATATATTTAAATACTAGTACTAGATGAATCGATGAGTTCCCCGTTTTTTTCTCTATTTCTGGATTGACAGTGCCAAAATACTTTGATTTCTTATCTTTGTGATAACATGATCATATCTTACATGGCAGACATGCTAATTGAAATTAATTTACTAATTGAAATTAATTTATGAAAATTATAATGTGATAATTTATATTATAATATTACTTATTCAATAAATTTGATTGATTTATACGAGTTGATTTTCTGTTACGATAAATTGATGAAACAATAGCGAGTCCAATAGCGGCTTCAGCAGCTGCAATAGCTATAACAAAAATAGAAAAAATGGATCCTTTTAGTTGACGACTATCAAAAAAATCAGAAAATGTTACAAAATTGAGATTAACCGCATTTAATATAAGTTCAAGACACATAAGAGCCCTAACCATATTTCGACTTGTAATCAATCCATATAGACCAACAGAAAATAAATAAGCACTCAAAAAAAGTACCTGTTCGAGCATCATTAACCAACTCCTTATAAATCTCGATTCATTTCAATATGAACAACAATTTAACCAATTGGATTGACTAGAATATAACGAGTAATGCAACAAAGTAATATATTGGGAATAGATTGAACTAATAAATAATTTCTATTTTATATACAAAGTCAAATAGAAATTTATATACAAAGTCAAATAGAAAAAAGGAAAGACATGTGATAGCTCATAACAAGGTTTTTCCAGTTATAAAGAGTTATTATTGACGAGCTACAGCAATTGCGCCGATTAACGCAACTAAAAGAATTATTGAAATAAATTCAAACGGAAGAAAAAAATCTGTTGATAAATGAATCCCAATTTGTTGACTATTACTTATCAGATCTTGCTCTACAATCTGGTTTGCTTTTGTAGTCCAAATAATCCCGTACCATGACGTATCTGGAATAGTAGTCATTAGTGAAACAAAAAGACTTGTACAGACCACGGAAGTTACTCCATCTCCCACGGTCCAAAGACGGAAATCTTTGGAATATTCTGAACCATTTATGAACATCACAGCAAAAATGATTAAAACATTTATGGCTCCTACGTAAATAAGGAGCTGCGCAGCAGCTACAAAATGGGAATTCGATAGAATATAGAATAACGATATACAAACAAAAACAAATCCCAATGAAAAGGCAGAATAAATGGGATTGGCAAGTAATACTACTCCCAGACCCCCTAATATAAGACCTAATCCCAGAAAGGCTAAAAGAAAATCATGTATTAGTCCAGGTAAATCCATTATATATAAGAGATAAATAAATCAAAATCTTGCATAACTTTATTGACCCGGTCAGGAAAAAAGAAGTAACTCCACTTTTTTTCTATTTTATAACTTTTTTTCTATTTTATAATAGTTCTTAATTATTCAATTTGAAAAATTCCATTTTCATGGATATGGATTGATGTAGATGTAGTTATTGGCCAAATCTCTCGAAGGAGTAATTTGAATCTATATATTTTCAAATCATCAATTTTCAAATCATCAATATAGACTATAGAAAAGAAATATATTTTTCATATTAATATAAATTACTCGCCGCCTAATCCTAATCAATATAATTATGAATATAATTGTAGTTATTCACCAAACAAAAACCTTCATTCTTTTAGATCAAAATGAGTTCTTAAGTTTTTATTTCAGGCAAATTTAAAATTGTTCGAATGGTGTAATCGTCAATTATTGACATTGGTAACCGACCCAAAGCAATTTGATTATAATTCAATTCGTGACGATCATAAGTAGAAAGTTCATATTCTTCAGTCATTGATAAACAATTTGTTGGACAATACTCAACGCAATTACCACAAAAAATACATATTCCGAAATCAATACTGTAATTAAGTAATCTTTTCTTTCTAATATCAGTTTCCAATTTCCAATCAACAACGGGCAGATCTATAGGACATACACGAACACATACTT